ACGAATCGCTCGTAATGCTGCATCTCTCCCGAGACCGGGCCCCTTTATCATGACTTCTGCTCGTTGCATACCCTGGTCCACTACCGCACGAATAGCATTTCCTGCTGCGGTTTGAGCAGCAAATGGGGTACCCCTTCTTGTGCCCTTGAACCCACAGGTACCCGCGGAAGACCAAGAAACGACCCGACCTTGTGGGTCTGTAACAGTAACAATAGTATTGTTGAAACTCGCTTGAACATGAATAACTCCTATTGGTGTTCTACACCCACTCTTACGTGAACTAATACGGCTATTTCTACGTGAACCAATTTTTTGTATAGGTTTTGTCATATTCTATTTGTCATCTCATAAATATGAGTCAGAGATATACGGATATATCCATTTCATGTGAAACCAAATCCTTATTTATTTGTACATTAGGTCTCTTAGAAAGTTAAGTTCTTTTTTATAAATATTATCCCTGTCTCTGTTTATGTTTCGGATTAGAACAAATTACTATAATTCGTCCTCGCCTACGTATCAGTCGACATTTTTCACAAATCTTACGAACGGAAGCTCTTATTTTCATATTTGTTGTTCCTTAATTCCGAATCTACTCTTTGAAAGAAAATAAGTCTCTTTTCTTTAATTAACCTTAAGTTAGTGTTTGAGCCTCAAAATGTATCCCCATGAAAATTGAAATACCTAATCGTTTGAATCTTTATTTCGAAGTCTATAAATTATACGTCCCCTTGTTGAATCATAACGGCTGACTTCTATTTTTACTCTATCTCCTGGTAGTATTCGTATAAAACTACGTCGTATCCGCCCTGAAACATAACCTAGAACCAGGTCTTCGTTATCTAAGCGAACCCAGAACATGCCATTGGGAAGTGATTCAGTAATTAAACCTTCATGGATCAATTTTTGTTCTTTCATTCCAGGTAACCTCCTTGAAGTATTAACTAATGGAGGAGGAGTGACATTAGACAACCCACCTCTACTCTCTTTTTCATAAATAGGAAGTTACGTATCAAATTCGTATACCAGATGGATCACCTCACCATATATAAAACAAAATTTCTCCTCCAATTCTTTCTAGTCGAGCTTCTCGATCTGTCATTATACCTCTAGAAGTAGAAAGAATTACAACCCCTATCCCGCCTGAAATCCTAGGAATTCGTTGAGAGTTGGAATAGATTCGCAGACCTGGTCTGCTGATACGCTTTAAAATATTTCTATATGCTCTTTTCCTATTTCTTCTATGTCGTAGGGTTAAAACCAAGAAATCCTTGTTGTTTTCCCGGTGCTTCCTAACATTTTCGATAAAACCCTCTCGCAGAAGTATTTTAACAATGTTTTCGGTAATATTAGTGGATGGTATTCGAACTGTTCCTTTTTTATCCATGTCAGCATTTCTTATATAAGTTATTATATCGGCAATAGTGTCTCTACCCATGACGAACTATCATTTTTTTTTTTCTTTTATATAATCAACATGTTTCTTTTTTTCTTTTTCATTAAAGGTATATGCCTGAGACATAATCTACTAATTGATCCATTTCAAAGACCCTATTACACCATTGTCTCGTCTACTGGCGTTCATTATTTATAATACTTCGGGAGCTAATGAGACTATCTTAGTGAAATTTAACTGTCTCAATTCACGAGCAATCGAACCAAAAACTCGGGTGCCTTTTGGATTTCCTTCTTGATCAATGACAACTGCTGCATTGTCATCATACCGGATTATCATACCGTTGTCGCGCTTGAGTTCTTTACATGTACGTACAATTACAGCTCTGATTACTTCTGATCTTTCCAGGGGCATATTTGGCACTGCTTCTTTGATTACAGCAACAATAACGTCACCGATATGAGCATATCGGTAATTACTAGCTCCTATGATTCGAATACACATCAGTTTTCGGGCTCCGCTGTTGTCCGCTACATTCAAAAGGGTCTGAGGTTGAATCATCTTTCTTTTATTTGAGTTCTTTCAATGCAAGAGGCGAGGGGAAAAGAAAATTTTCTGTCCAGAAATAAGTAAACCAGCGATTATAGATTATATTTTTCATCATTCATAAATATCTCTTTGGTCCGATATCCCTATTCCGCAATAACGAATTTTGTGCGTATAGGCATTTTGCGCGCCGCTATTTCCATAGCGGCTCTGGCTACGGTTTCTGATACTCCGCCCATTTCATAAAGTATTCGATCCGGTTTAACGACGGATACCCAATATTCGGGAGATCCCTTCCCCGAACCCATACGTGTTTCCGCGGGTCTTAGTGTAACGGGTTTGTCGGGGAATATACGTACCCATATTTTTCCGCCACGACGGGCATATCGTGTGATTGCCCGGCGCCCTGCTTCTATTTGTCTAGATGTGATCCAAGCGGGTTCAAGTGCCTGAAGCGCATATCTACCGAAACAAATACGATTGCCCCGATAAGATACTCCTTTCATTCTTCCTCTATGTTGTTTACGAAACCTGGTTCTTTTGGGGTTATAGTTGATGGTAGTGTCTCAATTCCATCTCTACTACAGAACCGGACATGAGAGTTTCTTCTCATCCAGCTCCTCGCGAATGAAACGATAAATAAACTATAAATAATATTAGAATTATTTAATGAATTAATGAATGAAATTTCGCGGGCGAATATTTACTCTTTTATATTTATCTGCTTTATTCGTAGGGTCGCTCCATAACCTCTTCGAAGAAATCAGTTCGCTCCCGGCGCGTTCCGCCATCCCGTCCAGTGAATCATTAGGATTCGTTTTTAATCGAATCCTCCGCAGTCACAGGTTCCGTCGTTCCCATAGCTTCTCCTCCATTAATGTCGAGGTCCGAATTCTGCAATGGAGCTTCTAATTTAATCTGTCCCTGAGTCAATCTCCTCAGTCTCCATCGACTCAATGCTCTTTATTTTTTCCTATGAAATAAAATCCATCTAAATTATAGATGAATTGAATTATATTATAGTATATGATGCCTTATCACATTGCCCTTTCTGAGATGATTCATAGACCATACATATTGGAATAATATATCATTTCTTTTCCCCTTCTCCCTTTCTCTCATCCTTCCATTCATCCGCATCCCTCTATTTTGGTTTCACAACTTACACAATCAATCAAGATTCATTTTTACTTTATTGAAAAAAGGATTTCAGTTGCTACAAATATATGATTATTATCTCATATAATGACCGATTCCTTGGATCTTGAGAATACGAAGCAATGAGCTGGTTATTAATTTATATTAGGTAGGGTCCAATTCTTTCTTTTAGTCCCAACGAGTCACACACTAAGCATAGCAATTCTATCATATCAAAGTGGTAAATCGAATTGTTATTCAAACATATATAATTGATCCGTTTTGACTAAATGGAAAAAGACCTAAACTAAATTGAGTTTTTTGCCCTGTCCATGGATAAGTATCCATGAATAGAATCGCAAGAAAAGGAGCCATTACTCTTCATCCAAAAATATCCAAATTTTTATACCTAATACTCCATAGATAGTTCGAACTGGATAGGAACAATGATCAATTTTAACTCGAATGGTCTGCAGGGGAACCCTACCTTCTCTAATCCATTCAACGCGGGCAATTTCGTTTCCATTGAGACGTCCTGCAATTTGTACCTGAATTCCCTTTGCATCCGCTTGTTCAGCTAATTCAATAGCTTTTTTCATTGCCTTTCGAAAGGAAACTCTATTCTTTAATTGCAGAGCGATATATTCTGCAAGAATATTAGGTTGCCCGTAAGGTCTTGCAACTCTTGCAATAGCAATGTTGAGTCTTCGGTTCACAGAATGAAAGCTTTTTTGTACATTAGTCTGTAATTCTTCGATTCCTCGGGCTCTACCCTCCATTAACATATTGGCGAATCCAATATGAATTATGACTTGGATCAAATCGATTCTTTTTTTAATATCTATACGTGCAATTCCTTCAAAACCTGAGGATATTCTCATATGTTTTTGTACATAATTCTTGATACAATCCCGTATTTTTTCATCTTCCTGGAGACCTTTGGAATAATTTTTTGGTTGTGCGAACCAAAAGGAACGATGACTTTGGGTTGTACCAAGTCTGAAACCAAGTGGATTTATTTTCTGTCCCATATCTACCTACCAATATTCTCTTTCTAAACTAAAAGTAATGTTTTGAAAATCAAATATTTTTAAAATTGAAGTTAGGTCTTTCGCTCAATACAATAGTTATATGACAGGTGGGTCTTTTTATTGGGTAACTACGTCCCCGAGCTCGCGGTTTTAACCTTTTGACGATAACACCTTCGTTGACTTCGGCTTTACTAATAAATAAATCAGCTTCTTTCAAACCCCTATTGTGACTAGCATTTGCTGCTGCGGAATAAACTAATTTGAAAATGGGGTAACATGCTCGATAAGGCATGAGTTCCAGTATCATAAGTGTTTGCTCATAGGAGCAACCGCGAATTTGATCAATTACCCTTCGTGCTTTTTGAGCAGACATACCTATATGTCGAGCTAAAGCTCGTATTTCTGTACCCGAGGTCTTCTTTATCATAGGGTTTTACCTCACACACACCAATAAAAATAAGAATAAATCATGAGAGCACTTATTTAACTTTTTATTACTTTAACTTTTTATTACATTAATACATTAACTATATTAATATTATCGCCGAGATCTATTATCGTTTCTCGCGTGTCCCCGGAAAGTCAGAGTAGGCGCGAATTCTCCCAATTTGTGACCCACCATACGCTCCGTTATATAAATAGGTAAATGCTCCTTTCCGTTATGAACAGCAATTGTATGCCCGACCATTGCAAATATAATGGTGGATGCCCGGGACCAAGTTACTATTATACTTCTTTCCTCCGCCTTGTTGAGCTTCTCAATTTTACTTAATAAGTGATTAGCTACAAAAGGATTTTTTTTTGATGAACGGGCCACAAGTGATTACTCCCCCTTCTTTTCTTTTTTTTCATTTTGTGAAGACGAAAAAACCGATTTGATTGAATATTGAATATTGTTTGATTGAATATTTAATTACACATCATTCATTATTTTTTCTTTCTCTTTCTATTTACTTACGGCGACGAAGAATAAAAATATCACTATATTTATTCCTTTTCCTACTCCTTCTTCCAAGCGCGGGATAACCCCAAGGAGTTGTGGGTTTTTTTCTACCAATCGGGGCCCTCCCTTCACCACCTCCATGGGGATGGTCTACAGGGTTCATAACTACTCCTCTTACTACAGGACGCTTACCTAGCCAACATTTAGATCCGGCTCTACCCAAACTTTTCTGGTTCGCCCCGACATTACCCACTTGTCCGACTGTTGCTGAGCAGTTTTTGGATATCAAACGAACCTCTCCAGATGGTAATCTTAATGTGGCCGATTTACCCTCTTTTGCAATCAGTTTCGCTACAGCACCTGCTGCTCTAGCTAATTGTCCACCCTTTCCAAGTGTTATTTCTATGTTATGTATGGCCGTGCCTAAGGGCATATCGGTTGAAGTAGATTCTTCTTTTTGATCAATAAAAACCCCTTCCCAAACTGTACAAGCTTCTTCCAAAGCATACGGCTTTCTGGATGTAGATGATGATATCTAGACAGATGGATCTTATATGAATCGTATGATGAAGTACCACATGAGTGGATATATAGGAATCCAAATCTGCCGAATCACTCATGCTACGATCTTCTACATCCTAGGTCTCCCCATTCCGTCATCTGGCTTATGTTCTTCATGTAGCACTCAGACCGAATGACTCTATGAAATTACGTCGATACTTCCATTCCACATATTACGGGTAACGTAGGAGACATCTCTATTTTTCCCCCGGGGGATCTTTAGAATTACCACTGCTTAGCTTTCAATTCGCCTCTGACCATCAAATGAAATGTGAATAACCCATCCTCCTCTCTTTGAAACAAGGGGCGCTTCCGGTTCTATCCGTGCTTCAAACAATTTTGTCTTCTCCATATTACCATATCTCTAGAGTCAATAATTTTATATGAGGAACCACTGAACTCAATCACCTGCTGCCGTTACTCTTCAGTTTTCTGTTGAGGTCTATCCCGTAGAGGTACTCAAATTGGATCAGTGATCGATTTCTAGGTTTTGTCGTAAACCTAATTGGTTACTTCCAATTACGTAAATCAATAGTTCAAACCGCACTCAAAGGTAGGGCATTTCCCATTGATATAGGAACTTCTGTACCAGAAACAATGGTATCTCCAATTATAGCCCCTCTGGGATGTAAAATATATCTCTTCTCACCATCCCCATAGTGTATGAGACAAATGTATGCATTTCGATTAGGGTCGTATTCTATGGTTACGATTCTACCAGATATGTCTTTTTCATTCCGTCGAAAATCGATTTTACGGTATAGACGCTTATGACCTCCCCCTCTATGCCTTGCGGTAATGATTCCTCTGGCATTACGACCTTTACCACAACGATGCTGTCCATAGATCAAATTTGTTCGTGGATTGGATTTCGCTTGACTGTCTACGGCTCCTTTGCGTGTGCTAGGGGTAGAAGTTTTGTATAAATGTATGGCCATGTTATTAAGTATTTATTTTTTTTTATTTAAGTTCTTTTCTCTATAAGAGGTGGAATAGAATAACCCGGTTGAAGCGTAATGATCATACGTCTGTAATGCATTGTATGTCGCATAATAGGTCCCATTCTTCTACCCTTTCCCGGGAGTCGATGGCTATTCATAGCTACTACCTTGACACCAAAGAAGAGTTCGATCCAATGCTTTATTTCTGTCCTAGTTGATCCTGATTCGACATTAGAAGTATATTGATTGTTCCCCAATAACCGAATACTTTTTTCTGTAAATACTGCATATTTTATTCCATCCATAAATCCATTTTCTTCCCTATGAGTTCCAGTATCTATAAGAATTAGAATTCTTACCGTTTCTACCGTTTCTATCTTATTCTTATAGTATGAATATACCAATTAGTTATCTATGGATGATGAGATTCCGTTGATACGGAGCCAATTCTATTATTGAACGTTCCAATTCGCGTGCATCCAGCAGGAATTGAACCTACGAATTTGCCAATTATGAGTTGGGCGCTTTAACCATTCAGCCATGGATGCTTCGCGGAGACTCGTCATCAACGGGGGCTGTCTTTGTGTAAGTGGATTTCAATTGAAATATAATCTTTCGTTTAGGAGAAATCAATGAAACGGCATCAATTCAAATCCTGTATTTTTGAATTGAGAGAGATATTGAGAGAGATCAAGAATTCTCGCTATTTCTTAGATTCATGGACCAAATTCGATTCAGTGGTGTCTTTCACTCACATTTTTTTCCACCAAGAACGTTTTGTGAAACTCCTTGGCCCCCAAACTTGGAGTGTCCTGCTTTCACGTGATTCACAGGGTTCAACAAGCAATCGATATTTCACGATCAAAGGTGTAGTACTGCTTGTAGTAGCGGTCCTTATATATCGTATTAACAATCGAAATATGGTCGAAAGAAAAAATCTCTATT